CCATGAAAAGCAAGATCCCGAATAAGAAAACAGAAACCGAGGAAACCACAAGAGTGAAGACTAGTAGAGTCTCGTCTTTTGTCATTCTTTGCTCCTTTTTCACTCAATGATTCATTCGAATTTCCCGACCAAAAATTCTATATGTCTATTCTATGATATTTCTATATATATAGAATATGATATCTAATATGACACCCGATTTGTCAAAGGGATTGGATTGGTGACTTACCCATTCAGTGACTTTGGCACTGGACGTTCCAAAAACGGGTACTATCGGATCGGGTGAATTAGAGAATAGACAGAGATCCGTTGGCATTTCAGCCTTTCTTCTCCTTTCAGGGCCTATCCGAAAGAGAATCCAGTACCTCTTGGTCCTGAATATCAGAATAGGACGAACGAACCGGCCTCCGCGGATATCTTTGCTTCGGAACAAAACCCTGCAATCAAATAGATTGTCCCAAGGGCGCCATATTCTAGGAGCCCAAGTTATGCTATTGAAAATTCGTTCCTCTAGCAGTTCCGGTTTGACCATTCCGTTCCCTTTTTCAAACTCCACTTCTTTTCATATAGCAATCCCTGATCAAAGAGAGAACAATATCCATTTCAAAACATTTCTAACGGATTCCTTGGTTCGGACCGACGAAGTAATGGCACTCAATTATTATCAACCTGACTGCAATCTTTTTCTGTCGGTAAGGATTGCACCAGAGCACCTTCTACTTCTAATAGGCCATGAACTATAGATAGAGAAGAATCATTCTGAGCGAGTCCATAAGAAGCGACCCACTTTTTTTCATCGGTTCCGGGGGAAGACCAAAGATCTTGCGCGACCGGTCCGCCAGAAAAACTCAAAAGAGAAAGAAGTCTCGTTAATCTCTTCATGCTCGTTCCAAGTTCGAAGTACCCTTTGGCCAAAGAAAAACCCGCTTCCTGACACGATTGCCTCTTTATATAGATAGATTCTATGGGGTTATTACTTAGAAGTCTATTTTGTACAAGAGCCCCTCCTATCTGATAGAAAAGGGTCCCATGATCCCGAGCCGGTCTTACCTTGGCTCGCAAACCCCAAGTTTGTCTATGAAGAGCTAATCTAATTGTATTAGTTTCTATAATGGATTTCTTATGTGGAATACTAATGGATAGGGCCTCGTTGCTAAGTGCTACAAGATCTAGTGCACTGGAACTCGTGGTTATGGACCCGAATCCTTTAGTATGGAACATTGTCTTTTCCAAGTAAAAACCCCTAGTATATGAAAGAATGAAAAGGTGCTTTCGTTCTTGTGGAATAAGAAGCCCTCGTACCTTAATGAAAGGAAAATAGGAATTTTTCGTTAGGTATTTGACCAAATAGGATCGTCCAGTTCCTATAGAACCTATCACTAAAATACCCGATAGGGCTAAGCGGAACGAAAAGGGTTTTCCATGAGATGGTAAATGAAAACGATTAGCCCCACACGAGGTTTGGGAATAAGTGATTGTCTGATAATGAGCAAGGAATATACGTCTTTCTGCTAAAGAGGATCTATTAAACTCATAATTCATTAGATCCTTGTTATCAATGTCAACTAGGTATCATAAGTAAATGGATCCCGGTTGTTCAATCCTTTGATAACCAAGGTCATTCTTTGCTAAAGAGAAATGATCACTATGAGTCAGACTCAATAGAATTGGATCCATTCCAAATAGCGAGAATTAGGATTCTTGATCCCTCTCAATCTCTCTTTCAATTCGAGGATCCAGAGAGGTGTTTTCATAGTCATCTCCGAATATTTGCCATCTCCGAATATTTTCGATTTCATTTTTCTATGATATGTCTTTCTATATGAAAATTGGTTATTTACGATGTACGATGATCCCTGTTAAGCATCCATGGCTGAATGGTTAAAGCGCCCAACTCATAATTGGTAAATTTGCGGGTTCAATTCCTGCTGGATGCACGCGAACGGGAACGTTCCATAAGTCTATTGGAACTGGCTCTCTATCCATGGAATCTCATCCATCATCCATACATAACGAATTGGTATGGTATATTCATACCATAACATAAGAACAATAAGAACTCGAATTCTTATCGATACTGGAACTCAGAGCATAGGAGGGAAAGTCGATTTATGGATGGAATCAAATACGCAGTATTTACAGAAAAAAGTCTTCGTTTATTGGGAAAGAATCAATATACTTTTAATGTCGAATCGGGATTCACTAAGACAGAAATAAAGCATTGGGTCGAACTCTTCTTTGGTGTTAAGGTAGTAGCTGTGAATAGCCATCGACTACCCAGAAAGGGTAGAAGAATGGGACCTATTCTGGGACATACAATGCATTACAGACGTATGATCATTACCCTTCAACCGGGTTATTCTATTCCACTTCTAGATAGAGAAAAAAACTAAAGGAGAATACTTAATAATACGGCGAAACATTTATACAAAACACCTATCCCGAGCACACGCAAGGGAACCGTAGACAGGCAAGTGAAATCCAATCCACGAAATAATTTGATCCATGGACGGCACCGTTGTGGTAAAGGTCGTAATTCCAGAGGAATCATTACCGCAAGGCATAGAGGGGGAGGTCATAAGCGCCTATACCGTAAAATCGATTTTCGACGGAATCAAAAAGACATATCTGGTAGAATCGTAACCATAGAATACGACCCTAATCGAAATGCATACATTTGTCTCATACACTATGGGGATGGTGAGAAGAGATATATTTTACATCCCAGAGGGGCTATAATTGGAGATACTATTGTTTCTGGTACAAAAGTTCCTATATCAATGGGAAATGCCCTACCTTTGAGTGCGGTTTGAACTATTGATTTACGTAATTGGAAGTAACCAATTAGGTTTACGACGAAACCTAGAAATCGATCACTGATCCAATTTGACTACCTCTACGGGATAGACCTCAACAGAAAACTGTTGAGTAACGGCAGCAAGTGATTGAGTTCAGTAGTTCCTCATAGAAAATTATTGACTCTAGAGATATGGTAATATGGAGAAGACAAAATTGTTTGAAGCACGCACAGAACCGGAAGCGCCCCTTGTTTCAAAGAGAGGAGGACGGGTTATTCACATTTAATTTGATGGTCAGAGGCGAATTGAAAGCTAAGCAGTGGTAATTAAGACCCCCCGGGGAAAATAGGGATGTCTCCTACGTTACCCATAATATGTGGAAGTATCGACGTAATTTCATAGAGTCATTCGATCTGAATGCTACATGAAGAACATAAGCCAGATGACGGAACGCGGAGACCTAGGATGTAGAAGATCATAACATGAGCGATTCGGCAGATTTGGATTCCTTTCCTATATATCCACTCATGTGGTACTTCATCATACGATTCATATAAGATCCATCTGTCTAGAGATCGTCATATACATCTAGAAAGCTGTATGCTTTGGAAGAAGCTTGTACAGTTTGGGAAGGGGTTTTTTGAGAGAAAAGAAGAATCTACTTCAACCGATATGCCCTTAGGCACGGCCATACATAACATAGAAATCACACGTGGAAGGGGTGGGCAATTAGCTAGAGCAGCAGGTGCTGTAGCGAAACTGATTGCAAAAGAGGGTAAATCGGCCACTTTAAGATTACCATCTGGGGAGGTCCGTTTGGTATCCCAAAATTGCTTAGCAACAGTCGGACAAGTGGGTAATGTTGGGGTGAACCAAAAAAGTTTGGGTAGAGCCGGATCTAAGTGTTGGCTAGGTAAACGCCCCGTAGTAAGAGGGGTAGTTATGAACCCTGTGGACCACCCCCATGGGGGCGGTGAAGGGAAAGCCCCCATTGGTAGAAAAAAACCCACAACCCCTTGGGGTTATCCTGCGCTTGGAAGAAGAACTAGGAAAAGGAAAAAATATAGTGATAGTTTTATTCTTCGTCGCCGTAAGTAAATACGTAACTAGGAATATGGAAAATTGCATTTTTGGAATTTGCAATAATGCGATGGGCGAACGACGGGAATTGAACCCGCGCATGGTGGATTCACAATCCACTGCCTTGATCCACTTGGCTACATCCGCCCCTTATCCAGCTAAAGGATTTTTCTCTTTGTTCCATTCATCATTATTCTATTTATTCTGACCTCCATACTTCGATCGAGATATTGGACATAGAATGCCACTCTTTAAAATGGAAAAAGGAGTAATCAGCTGTGACACGAAAAAAAACGAATCCTTTTGTAGCTCATCATTTATTGGCAAAAATCGAAAAGGTCAATATGAAGGAGGAGAAAGAAACAATAGTAACGTGGTCCCGGGCATCTAGCATTCTACCCGCAATGGTTGGCCATACAATCGCGATTCATAATGGAAAGGAACATATACCTATTTACATAACAAATCCTATGGTAGGTCGCAAATTGGGGGAATTCGTGCCTACTCGGCATTTCACGAGTTATGAAAGTGCAAGAAAAGATACTAAATCTCGTCGTTAACTGAATTCAGAATAGAAAGATTCAAAATAAAAAAAAAACAAACAAAGGTAGGCGGGGAATAACCTTATTTATGACAAGTTTCAAACTGGTAAAGTATACCCCTAGAATAAAGAAGAAGAAGAGTGGGCTAAGGAAACTCGCAAGGAAAGTTCCAACCGATCGTCTACTTAAGTTCGAACGGGTTTTCAAAGCACAAAAACGCATCCATATGTCTGTTTTCAAAGCACAAAGAGTTCTTGATGAGATTCGCTGGCGTTACTACGAAGAAACTGTTATGATACTGAACCTCATGCCTTATCAAGCATCTTATCCCATCCTAAAGTTGGTTTATTCGGCAGCAGCAAATGCTACTCATTATAGGGATTTCGACAAAGCGAATTTATTCATCACTAAAGCCGAAGTCAGTAGGAGTACTATTATGAAAAAATTCAGACCTCGAGCTCGAGGACGTAGTTCTCCCATAAAAAAAACCATGTGTCATATAACAATTGTACTAAATATAGTAAAGAAATCTAAATAATCTTTAGATCCATCTAAGATTTCGATTCCCAGTAAAAAAAAAAATAGAATAGAAAAATATGGGACAAAAAATAAATCCACTCGGTTTCAGACTTGGTACAACCCAAAATCACCATTCCTTTTGGTTCGCACAACCAAAAAATTATTCTGAAGGTCTACAGGAAGATAAAAAAATACGGAATTGTATCAAGAACTATATACAAAAGAATAGGAAAAAAGGCTCGAATAGAAAAATAGAATCAGACTCAAGTTCCGAAGTAATTACACATAATAGAAAAATGGACTCAGGCTCAAGTTCCGAAGTAATTACACATATAGAAATTCAAAAAGAAATCGATACGATCCACGTCATAATCCATATTGGATTCCCCAATTTATTAAAGAAAAAAGGAGCAATCGAAGAATTAGAGAAAGATCTACAAAAGGAAGTTAATTCTGTAAACCAGAGACTTAATATTGCTATTGAAAAAGTTAAAGAACCTTATAGACAACCTAACATTCTTGCAGAATATATAGCTTTCCAATTAAAAAATAGAGTTTCATTCCGAAAGGCAATGAAAAAAGCCATTGAATTAACTAAAAAAGCAGATATAAGGGGAGTAAAAGTCAAAATTGCAGGTCGTCTCGCAGGGAAAGAAATTGCACGTGCCGAATGCATCAAAAAGGGTAGACTTCCCCTCCAAACAATTCGCGCTAAAATTGATTATTGCTGCTATCCAATTCGAACTATCTATGGAGTATTAGGTGTAAAAATTTGGATATTCGTAGACGAAGAATAACTAGCCTTGTCTTCCCATTCTGTTCAGTGATAGAATAAAAAATGACAAGAGCCTTATTTTTCCTGAAATCCCTGAAAAAGAAGAAGAAATTCTACCTCTTTCTATAAGATTTAATGAAAATTGATAAATCTTTTAATATAATTGCTATGCTTAGTGTGTGACTCGTTAGTTTTTTCTTTAGAGTCGAAAATGGAGATTCAAAAAAATTGACTGAACCCTACTATAAATAGAAAAATAGAAAAAGAAAAAAACTTAGTAATTATAGAAAATTAACTAATAACCAACCTATTGCTTCGTATTGTCGAGATCCTAACTAAGAAACAGTCACTATATGATACATCTATCATAAATGAGTAGATCTATCATATAGTTGTAGCAACTGCAATTTTTTCTCTAAAAAAGAAAATGGATTCTAGGTTGTGAAGCAAAACTAAAGGGATGTGGATAAAAGGAGGGATGATAGAAGGAAAGAATAGGAATAAGAAAGATATAGGATTCCAATATGTATGGTCTATGAGTTACATCATAAAAGGCAATGTGATAAAGCATCAATATAATAAAAATAACAGAGAATTCGAAATCGTAACTTGAAACAAGAAATACAAATTTAAAACAATAATAAAGAGCGGCCCGGGTTAATAAAACTGAGAAAATTGACTCGGAAAGAAATTTTTTGGAAGCTCCATTGTGGGATTCAGACCTAACCATTAAAGGAGAAGTAGTGGGAACGACAGAACCTATGACTGCATAGGATTTTATTGAAAAGAATCCTAATACTTCATTGGGTGGGATGGCGGAACAAACCAAAAAAATTGCCTTATTTGGTAAGGTTATAATATAAATTAACAAATAAGACAGGAAAGAGTAAATATTCGCCCGCGAAATATTTATTGAATTAGAATACTTTACCGCGATTCAATAAGAGTAAAAATAAGGAGATTTTTTGTTAAGAAAGATTACATTATCCATAAATATAGAATATAGATAAATAGACACACACATCTAGATATATTCTAGATCTTCTTTCTTGACTATATATTTATCTATTTTAACAAATTCAATATTCAATATTAAAAAAACCCTAACTTTTTCTATTATCTATTAATGTGCATCTATCCATAATATTCCAAAATATTATGGAATTAGAGAAATTTGCACGCTTTCTCATTTCATTCGCGAGGAGCTGGATGAGAAGAAACTCTCATGTCCAGTTTTGCAGTAGAGATGGAACTAAGAAAGAACCATCGACTATAACCCCAAAAGAACCAGATTTCGTAAACAACATAGAGGAAGAATGAAGGGAAAATCCTGCCGAGGCAATCGTATTTGTTTTGGTAGATATGCTCTTCAAGCACTTGAACCCGCTTGGATCACGTCGAGACAGATAGAAGCAGGACGAAGAGCAATGACACGATATGCACGTCGTGGTGGAAAACTATGGGTACGTATATTTCCCGACAAACCGGTTACACTAAGACCCACGGAAACACGTATGGGCTCAGGAAAGGGATCCCCCGAATATTGGGTAGCCGTTGTTAAACCAGGTCGAATACTTTATGAAATGGGCGGAGTATCCGAAACTGTAGCTAGAGCAGCTATCTCCATAGCTGCCAGTAAAATGCCCATACGAAGTCAATTTCTTCGATTAGAGATAGAGATATAGAACCCAAAAAAAGGAGTATTGAAGATAAAAAAACCAGGTTTTTCTTTCTGGAAAGACAATATTTCTTTCATCCTTTTGCATTGAAATAACAAATTGAAATCAAAATAATATGATTCAACCTCAGACCCTTTTAAATGTAGCAGATAACAGTGGAGCTCGAAAATTGATGTGTATTCGAGTCATAGGAGCTGCTAGTAATCAGCGATATGCTCGTATTGGTGATGTTATTGTTGCTGTAATCAAAGACGCAGTGCCCCAAATGCCTCTAGAAAGATCCGAAGTAATTCGAGCTGTAATTGTACGTACATGTAAAGAGTTCAAATGCGAAGACGGTATAATAATACGCTATGATGACAATGCAGCGGTTATCATTGATCAAAAAGGAAATCCAAAAGGAACTCGAGTTTTTGGCGCGATCGCCGAGGAATTGAGAGAGTTGAATTTTACTAAAATAGTTTCATTAGCTCCTGAAGTATTATAAATACTAGTAGGCAAGATATAGATCAAAGAAAAAATTAGTAGATTGTGTTTCACGTATATGCTTTAAAATCCAAAATAAAAAAAAAAAGAAAACATGTTGATTATAGAAAAATTAGGAGGAACCTAGAATTAGAGTCTTATGGGCAAGGACACTATTGCTGATTTACTAACCTCTATAAGAAACGCGGACATGAATAAAAAAGGAACAGTTCGAGTAGTATCTACAAATATTACCGAAAACATTGTTAAAATACTTCTACGAGAGGGTTTTATTGAAAGTGTTCGGAAACATCAGGAAAGTAACAGATATTTCTTGGTTTCAACTTTGCGACATCAAAAGAGAAAGACTAGAAAAGGAATATATAGAACTAGAACCTTTTTAAAGCGTATCAGCCGACCCGGCTTACGAATTTATGCCAACTATCAAGGAATTCCTAAAGTTTTGGGCGGAATGGGAATTGCTATTCTTTCTACTTCTCGAGGTATAATGACAGATCGAGAAGCTCGACTAAACAGAATTGGGGGAGAAGTCTTATGTTATATATGGTAATCGCCCCTCCTATAGTACCCGAATTCTATCTCGAACTTCCTATTTTTCAAATAAAAATACAACGTTTTTTTTTATTTGAAAATCAAAATAGAAAAATAGGAGAAAAAAAAATATGACAGAAAAAAAAAATAGGAGAGAAAAAAAAAACCCGAGAGAAGCAAAAGTCACTTTCGAAGGTTTAGTTACGGAAGCCCTACCCAACGGAATGTTCCGCGTTCGCCTAGAGAATGACACCATCATTCTGGGCTATATTTCAGGAAAGATCCGGTCTAGTTCTATACGAATACTGATGGGGGATAGGGTCAAAATTGAAGTAAGTCGTTATGATTCAAGCAAGGGACGTATAATTTATAGACTTCCCCATAAGGATTCGAAGCGTACCGAAGACTCGAAGGATACCGAAGATTTGAAGGATACCGAAGATTTGAAGGATACCAAAGATTCAAAGAATTAGGTTTTTCTTTTTTTTTCTAGGGTAATAAATTCAAAGTTCCAAAATTCAAGCGAAGAGACTTATTTTTTCCAAAGATTAGATTCATAGTTTAAGAAAGGAATACGGAAATATGAAAATAAGAGCTTCTGTTCGTAAAATTTGTACAAAATGTCGACTGATTCGTAGGCGTGGACGAATTAGAGTCATTTGTTCCAACCCGAAGCATAAACAAAGACAGGGGTAATCTTTCGAAAAAGAACTTTACTTTCTAAAAAGTAAAAAAAGTACCCGCGGAAATGTCCAAATTCCAAATAAAATAATTAAAGTAAAGGATATATTTTACCCTGAAACGGATATCTTTGTATCTTTTTTTCTTTTTGTTATTTCTAACTCATATTTATGAGATAATAAAATATGACAAAAGCTATACCAAAAATTGGTTCACGTAGGAAAGTGCGTATTGGTTTGCGTAGGAATGCGCGTTTTAGTTTACGGAAGAGTGCACGTAGAATAACAAAAGGAGTTATTCATGTTCAAGCTAGTTTCAACAATACCATTATAACTGTTACAGACCCGCAGGGTCGGGTGGTTTTCTGGTCCTCCGCGGGTACTTGTGGATTCAAAAGCTCAAGAAAAGCATCACCCTATGCTGGTCAAAGAACAGCAGTAGATGCTATTCGTACAGTGGGTTTGCAACGAGCAGAAGTTATGGTAAAGGGTGCTGGTAGTGGAAGAGATGCCGCATTACGAGCCATTGCTAAAAGTGGTGTACGATTAAGTTGTATACGCGATGTAACACCTATGCCGCATAATGGATGTCGACCTCCTAAAAAAAGACGTCTGTAAAAGAATTAAACCGCTTTCAAGAGAAATAAACGATTCAATGATCAAATAATAATACTAGTCTATTATGGTTCGAGAGGAGGTAGCAGGATCCACTCAAACACTACAGTGGAAGTGTGTTGAATCAAGAGTAGATAGTAAGCGTCTTTATTATGGTCGTTTCATTTTGTCCCCGCTTAGAAAAGGTCAAGCGGATACCGTCGGTATTGCCTTGCGAAGAGCTTTACTTGGAGAAATAGAAGGAACATGTATCACACGTGCAAAATTTGGGAGCGTGCCACACGAATATTCTACAATAGCAGGTATTGAAGAATCCGTACAAGAAATTTTACTAAATTTGAAAGAAATTGTATTGAGAAGTAATCTCTATGGAGTTAGAGACGCATCAATTTGTGTCAAAGGTCCTAGATACATAACTGCTCAAGATATCATCTTACCCCCTTCCGTAGAGATCGTTGATATGGCACAACCTATAGCTAACTTGACAGAGCCCATTGATTTCTGTATTGAGTTACAGATCAAGAGAGATCGCGGATATCACACGGAACTCAGAAAGAACTCTCAAGATGGAAGTTATCCCATAGATGCTGTATCCATGCCTGTTCGAAATGTGAATTATAGTATTTTTTATTGTGGGAATGGAAATGAAAAACACGAGATACTTTTTCTAGAAATATGGACGAATGGAAGTTTAACCCCTAAGGAAGCGCTTTATGAGGCTTCTCGTAATTTGATTGATTTATTTCTTCCTTTTCTACACGCGGAGGAAGAGGGCACTAGTTTCGAAGAAAATAAAAACAGGTTTACTCCACCCCTTTTAACCTTTCAAAAAAAATTAACTAATCTAAAGAAAAACAAAAAAGGAATTCCATTGAATTGTATTTTTATTGATCAATTAGAATTGCCTTCTAGAACGTATAATTGTCTCAAAAGGGCCAATATACATACACTATTGGACCTTTTGAGTAAGACTGAAGAAGATCTTATGAGAATTGACAGTTTTCGTATGGAAGATGGAAAACAGATATGGGACACTCTAGAGAAGCATCTCCCAATTGATTTACCTAAGAATAAGTTCTCGTTTTAAATCCATTGCAATTTTTTCCTCTTCTTCCTTTTCGAGTTAGAATAAAAAAAAAGAAAACAATTTTGCATCTTTGGCACAATCTATATTTTCACGAAATGGATCATAATAAAATGGATTTTAGGTATCTAGGGAAGATTCACTTGGAAGTAACTATTTCCTAGATACCTATGCACGGTACTTCACGGTTGAATGAATCAACCTGAAAAATCCCTAAAAAAGACCTAAAGTTAAGGATTTTTCAATGGGTAATGTTGCTCCAATACCTAACCAAAGAGCTACCGCAGTACCGATTAAAAAGACTGTCGTAGCTACTGGGCGACGAAATGGATTTTGGAATTTATTGACATTCTCTAGAAAGGGTACTGTCAATAAGCCCGTTGGCACAGAAACCATTAAGAGAACGCCCAATAACTTATTGGGTACTGTACGGAGTATTTGAAACACGGGAAAGAAGTACCACTCGGGTAATATTTCCAGAGGAGTTGCAAACGGATCCGCCGGTTCACCAATCATTGACGGCTCAAGAACCGCTAAACCTACATTACATGCAATAGTACCTAGAATTACTACTGGAAAAATATATAAAAGATCGTTGGGCCACGCGGGTTCCCCGTAATAATTATGTCCCATCCCTTTAGCTAATTTTGCTCTTAATACAGGATCATTTAAGTCAGGTTTCTTTGTTATTGGGATAGGTGAATTCTTTAGGATCCATCCCCCAAAGGAACCGGACATGAGAATTTTTCATCATCCGGCTCGAGCAAGAATGAAAGAAAAAAGACCGTGGAAGATCCATAATAGAATAAGGTATATAATGACTCAATGACTCTAGGTAAGAAAAGCTTTATCAGATTCTCTTTTCCGAAGTTGCACCTACAACTACTCATTGAAAAGAATCCTATTCTTATGGGTAAATGCTCAATATCCAAGTGGGCTTGCAAATTTGATCATGATCAATTGCTTTGTGGATTGTCTCATGTCTCTTGATTAGTTGGTGTTTATCCCCTCAATATCGCAAATTTCTTACGTCCAAACAAAGTATTTACTTGTTACTAATAAAAAATCCAAAAGTCTAGCCTACGTTCTTCCTTAGATACCTTCTTTTACTCCGATAGTATTGCGGATCGCAATCGATGCAAAGAAAATGAATGCATTTCCATACTATAATAAAAAAGTAAGTGTAATAAATAGAGAATTAGATCATGTGATATGACTTATTCCATTTCTACTCTATGGGATCTTACGGAGCCTGTTCATGGATGACATGGTCGGGGTATGATCATAGAAAATATTCTCCTCAAGTGAACCAGCCTATCCTTCCTAGATAGGGGACTTACGTGTTGATTGGATGCGGAGACACCTTTGGTTGTGAATTCTAATGTGGCAGATCCAATTCTTTATCTGCATGGCCAAATCAATAATTCAAGTCACACACTCCCATAATCCGCCTTATTTTCTTTCGTAAAATTAACTTCAACTATTTGTATCAAAATACTTCGGAGTTGAAGAAAAGTATCCAAATGACATGTCTTATTTTACAATAACCCATGTTTGTAGCAATGAAATACCACAACCTACCCGATATGATATATGAGAATTAGAATTATCTTTCTCTATGATATGCCTTCCCTATAAAGGACCCGAAATACCTTGCTTACGTATCATTGGAAAGTGCATTAACATAAATACGGCGGTAAGCAGAGGCAGTACAAAAGTATGTAAACTATAAAAACGAGTCAAAGTGGATTGGCCCACACTAGCACTTCCACGCAATAACTCCACTAAAGGAGATCCTATTACCGGAATCGCTTCAGGTACACCTGTCACAATTTTGACTGCCCAATAACCAATTTGATCCCAAGGCAAAGAATAACCAGTTACACCAAACGATGCAGTCAATACAGCCAAAACCACACCTGTGACCCAAGTTAATTCGCGGGGTTTTTTAAATCCACCTGTGAGATACACACGAAATACGTGCAGGATCATCATTAGAACCATCATACTTGCTGACCATCGATGAACTGATCGGATTAACCAACCAAAGTTGGCCTCGGTCATTATGTATTGAACCGAGGAAAAAGCCTCTGTAACGGTTGGGCGGTAGTAAAAAGTCATAGCAAAACCTGTAGCGACTTGTACTAGAAAACAAGTAAGTGTAATTCCCCCTAAACAATAAAATATGTTGACATGAGGAGGAACATATTTACTAGTTATATCATCCGCAATTGCCTGAATCTCAAGACGTTCCTCAAACCAATCATATACTTTATTGAGATAGGTAACTAACCCGAGTCCCCCTCCGAGAACCGTATATGAAAATTTCATCTCGTACGGCTCAAGCAGAAACACACAAATTTTCAACGGATATTAGAAAAAAAAGGGTTCAAAACTTCATCAGCCACTGGATTGGGTCGATTTGCCTTGAAGATATGAAATAAGAAAAATCCAGAATTTATTCTTTGTGATGATAATGCCAAAAAATCTCAAGTTGGCTCATCTGTCTTCCTTTCTTTGCCTTATGTTGGTCATTAGAGGCCTCTTGACTTTTCTCTTCCCTATTTTGGATTTCTTTTTTTTTTTTTGCGTAATGCGGATTTACTCTTGTTTTGTTTTACTAGTAAATAAATAAAGCAAAAATTCTAGTAGTTTTCTGATAGAAATTATCTTGTTGCGATCCTATGAATCAGTTCAATTAAAACCTTAGATTCATACTAGAGCCACGATGATTGAGTCTCAAGCTAAACAAAAGGCAAGGGTTCTTCGAATAAGAACCGCTTGATGATCATTTATTGAATCGGTGTAATAACTCGACAAAATCAAGAGAAAAAAAAAGTTGTCTTTTGGGCAAACAAATTTGGAAGGAAGACATTTTCTTTTTTTATTAAAAACTACTTGAATTTTTTTCAGTCTGGTTGCGAGGTCTGAATAGTGAGTATGAATCATAGTTCCATTTTTTTTTCTTGATCCACTCTATCTATTTCGTGTTCCAGATACTAGAATAAATAATAAATATCCGACGAATTAGAATCATCTTGATAGAGATAACAGGCCCTTTCTATGTATTATCAATAGGATCAATTCTAACAAGTCACACACTCATATTCCAGAGATACCGAAACAAAAAAATTCCACGGTCGAACTACCAGAATGTCTAGAAATGTAGAGCTTAAAGTAGAAAGGCTTTTTTGGATGGAAAAACTATGACTTCGTAGTTTTAGTTAGTAGAAACCTAATTCATTAAAATTCCGTCCAGTAAAACAGAAGAATTATAAATTTCTAAAATGATAGATAGGAATATCGCGAATAAAGCCATTGCGACCCCCATAAAAGGAGTAGTCCCCCAACCCGGAGCTACTTTCCCATATTCCGAATTCAAGGGTTTCAATAAACTACCTGCGCGAGTTCGTCTTGGCCCAGGTCTAGAACTATCTTCAACGGTTTGTGTAGCCATAAATTCTATTTAATCATTGGTGTTGACTTTGTATACTATTCCGTTGTAGTTGTAAATACACGATCTTTTCGTAGATCCATTGTAATCTTGAAATTCTATAAAAATGGAAACAGCAACTTTAGTCGCCATCTCCATATCTGGTTTACTTGTAAGCTTTACTGGGTATGCCTTATATACCGCGTTTGGGCAACCCTCTCAACAATTAAGAGATCCATTCGAAGAACACGGGGACTAATTGAAGTAAGAAGTCTCCCAGATGGGGAGACTTCTTACTTCAATGAAATTATTTCATTTTTTTAGTCGGAACCTTAGGTGGTTCTCGGAAGAAGATAGCGAAAAAAATTATCCCTAAAGTCGAAACTAAAAGGAACGTATAAACCAATGCTTCCATAGATTCGATCGTGGTTTATTTACAATTATAACTTCCACACCTATTCATTTGTCATTTGGGATCATTTCCCATATAAAGAAAGAAAAAGAGTCAAAGAAAGGATGGGAGATGTTTCCCATGTCAAATCAAAAAAGAGAGATGAAAGATACCATAGCAATGTGGTATCAGACTGCCTGTCTCCTTGTAGTTGGATCTCCAACTTTTTGGAATGTTCCAAATTCCACTTGAGCATCCAAGTCTGGATCAATACCAGCAAAAACATCTCGGAACAAGGTTCTAGCGCCATGCCAAATGTGTCCGAAAAAGAAGAGCAAAGCAAAGGTAGCATGACCAAAAGTGAACCAACCCCTTGGACTGCTGCGAAAAACACCATCCGATTTCAGAGTAGCCCGATCTAATTCAAAAATTTCCCCTAATTGGGAACGCCTCGCATATTTTTTTACAGTAGCAGGATCAGAATAACTTACTCCATTAAGTTCGCCACCATAGAACTCCACCGTTACGCCTACTTGTTCAACACTATATTTGGATTCTGCTCTTCTAAAAGGAACGTCCGCTCTCACAATTCCCTCTTCATCTACCAAAACAACCGGAAATGTTTCAAAAAAAGTAGGCATACGGCGTACAAAAAGCTCGCGCCCTTCTTTATCTCTAAAGACGGGATGTCCTAACCATCCAACAGCTATTCCATCCCCATTGTCCATTGAGCCTGCTCTGAATAATCCCCCCTTTGCCGGATTATTACCAATATAATCATAAAAGGCTAATTTTTCGGGAATTTTAGACCAAGCTTCTGATAAACTAAGATTTTCGGCTAACCCATCGCTAACTCTTCGATATATTTCTTGCTGAAAGTATCCCTGATCCCACTGATAACGAGTAGGCCCAAATAATTCGATTGGGGTAGTTGCTGACCCATACCACATAGTTCCGGCAACTATGAAAGCTGCAAAAAAAACAGCAGCGATACTACTGGAAAGTACAGTTTCAATATTGCCCATACGTAATCCTTTGTATAGACGTTGAGGCGGACGGACACTAAGATGGAATAGGCCCGCTAATATGCCCAATGTACCCGCAGCAATATGATGAGAAGCTATTCCCCCCGGAACAAAAGGATCAAAACCTTCTACACCCCACGCTGGATTTACAGCTTGTACTTTTCCAGTTAGTCCATAAGGATCGGACACCCATATCCCAGGACCATACAAACCCGTTACATGAAATGCGCCAAAGCCAAAGCAAGCCACCCCTGCAAGAAATAAATGAATTCCAAAAATCTTGGGCAAATCCAAAGAGGGTTTTCCCGTCCGCTCATCACAGAATATTTCTAGGTCCCAATATACCCAATGCCAGATAGCTGCCAAGAAACACAAGCCAGAAAACACAATATGCGCACCTGCCACACCTTCATAACTCCAAATACCCGGATTCGTTACAGTTCCTCCTGAAATACTCCAACCACCCCACGAATTGGTTATTCCTAAACGAGTCATGAAGGGAATGACGAACATACCTTGTCTCCACATTGGATCCAGAACAGGATCAGAGGGATCAAAAACCGCTAATTCGTATAAAGCCATCGAGCCGGCCCAACCAGAAACTAGAGCTGTGTGCATTATATGCACCGAAAGCAATCGACCCGGATCATTCAATACAACAGTATGAACACGATACCAAGGCAAACCCATGGAAATACCCCTTTAGCAAAGAAAAATAGACACGATGTCGCTTTATTTTATCGCATTGGAAAAGACTATCCATATCCTATGTACCTAACCCCTTTAGGGGATTCTGTGTCAGAAAGCGTGAATATTTATTTCATTCCATTAAAAATAAGAAGCCAATTCTGTTCGTAAGAAGAAAGAGAAGCAGATCTATTCTATACTCGATAAGTGCCAATATGCAATGGGTAGCTTGGCCTATTTGGAAAAAAAACGAAGAATAGATCCCTATCCCTCTTTGTTTATCATTCCAATCACCGATTCTTTTTTCTTTATTCAATCTGTCTTACCTTCCTTATAGATATAACCTTTCAATCTATGTATTATTTCAATCTACGTATTAATAGAATCCATAGTATTCATATAGAATAAGAAAAAAAAAAAGACAATAAACTGCGGATTCTTTCTTTCTCTTCCATTCTTACGTTTCCATATTAAAGTATAGTTTTCTTACTTAAATTTAATAATATTAATCTAATATGCCCATTGGTGTTCCAAAAGTACCTTACCGGATTCCCGGAGATGAAGAAGCGACTTGGGTTGACTTATACAATGTTATGTATCGAGAAAGGACACTTTTTTTAGGTCAAGAGATTCGTTGCGAGATCACGAATCATATTACAGGTCTCATGGTATATCTCAGTATAGAAGATGGAATTAGCGATATTTTTTTGTTTATAAACTCCCCAGGCGGGTGGCTAATCTCAGGAATGGCAATTTTTGATACGATGCAAACGGTGACACCAGATATATATACAATATGCCTCGGAATAGCTGCGTCCATGGCATCCTTCATTCTGCTTGGAGGAGAACCCACCAAGCGTATAGCATTCCCTCACGCGAGGATTATGCTTCACCAACCTGCTAGTGCTTATTATCGGGCAAGGACACCAGAATTTTTCCTAGAAGTGGAGGAGTTACACAAAGTTCGCGAAATGATCACAAGGGTTTATGCACTAAGAACAGGCAAGCCTTTTTGGGTTGTATCCGAAGACATGGAAAGGGATGTTTTTATGTCAGCAGACGAAGCCAAAGCTTATGGACTTGTCGATATTGTAGGGGATGAAATGATTGACGAGCACTGCGATACTGATCCAGTGTGGTTTCCAGAAATGTTTAAGGATTGGTAGTGGTCGCATTTCTTGTAAATTTATTTCAAACCTAAATTCAGGTTTTCTGCGATTTAATAGAAAATAGAAATACTTCATGATGATCAATCATCAGGTTAAGATCGATCTAAACCAATCCTTTTTTTCTATATACATACGACATGCCAACGGTTAAACAACTTATTAGAAACGCAAGACAGCCAATACGAAATGCTAGAAAATCGGCCGCGCTTAAGGGATGTCCTCAGCGTCGAGGAACATGTGCTAGGGTGTATGTGTGACTCGTTCAGATCATGAGTTCAAACAAATAAGACAATTTTGGAAGTATCCATGATCGGTACCAATGAATAGGATAGAGAAGCTCTATCCTAGATTTCTATGGTAATATGGAATTTCTGGTTTCCTTTGGTGCAAATCCAATCATCTAAATTGGAAATAAGAAGCAATTCCCCCATTGGTAGAGAATGGTTATCCATTAAGCGGAGGAAATAGTAATAAAAAGAAAAAGGCTTATGCTCCTTTATCTTAAAAGAACGGACTAACAGGGTCAGCTACTTAGCCAACTTTCATAATTAAATGCCGTCACTGTATGGATAACTCTTATTGTGAAAAGAGCTATTTACTCTATAATGGATAGGTAGAGCCAAAGAATGTGAACTATACAAGTTCACAATACCTTTTGATGAAATGAAAGAAAGGGCTCCGGTGTATAGAGAGGGCCTCACCGTTTAAAAGGGAACCATAGAAACGATGGAACCCACTATTTTTTTGAGTATCGTTAGAATTTGTTATTTCTATGCGAAATAACTGAAGGGAATAGAATAAAAAATCGTGGTTGGGAAGGTTACAGTAGCAAAAGCCATTGGAATTAATATTTTATATATCGGAATAATTCGTTTTGTTATTAATGGGAAAAAGGATGGCTAAAAGAAGAGAAATCATTAGTTATTCATTAAGGTTAATTTGATTCAATGACCAGAGTTCCGCGAGGATATATAGCTCGGAGACGACGAACAAAAATGCGTTCATTTGCCTCAAACTTTAGAGGGGCTCATTTAAGACTTAATCGAATGATTACTCAACAAGTAAGAAGAGCTTTTGTTTCCTCTCATCGAGATAGAGGCAGGCAAAAGAGGGATTTTCGTCGTTTGTGGATCACTCGGATAAACGCAGCAACGCGGATATATAAAGTATTCAATAGTTATAGTAAATTAATACACAATCTGTACAAGAAGGAATTGATTCTTAATCGTAAAATGCTTGCACAAGTAGCTGTATCAAATCCAAATAATCTTTACACGATTTCCAATAAAATAAAGATCATCAATTAAATGGATAAAAAAGTAATATACAGGAATAATTAAAACCGAATTCCCGGAGAGGGAACTCCGGGAAGATACAATAAATTAAGATTAAGTGGTAAGAATCAACGAGCATGTTGCAATAAATAAAAAAACTATTTATTCTCCCCCATTTTTCTTTCTTATAACAAACACAAGAATCAAAACTGGATTACTTTCCTTATATATAGGTCTGGCCCTTTCGAATAAAACATCAACAATCGGAACTTAAGTTCCGATTGTTGTTTCTTAAATTCTGGTTGGAGTTTCTTAAGTTTCGATTGGAATTGAACTTTTGCGTTAATTGAGGAATATGTCTATTTTTTCTGGGTCTAGGACCAGTAATTATTGAAATTGACTGGGCTTGAAATTGCTTCTCATTCTCATAGTTACGAAATGGTAAGAAAGATAAAATACGAGCCTGTTTTATAGCAAGAGTAATTAATCGTTGTTGTTTCAAGGTTAATCTATTTATTCGTCTCGATAATATTTTTCCTTGTTCACTAATAAATCGATTAATTAAACTCATGTTTCTATAATCAATTGGATCCCCCGGGCCAATCCGAGGACGCCTACGAAAAGGTTGTTTGGATTTACGAAAAGGTTGTTTGGATTTACGAAAAGTTTGCTTGGACTTACGAAAAGTTTGCTTGGATTTTTGAAAAGTTTGCTTGGATTTACGAAAGGGTTGCTTAGATTTATGAAAAGGTTGTTTAGATGTATACATGATTTATTCTTTATTAAAAAATTGGAAAAAAAATGGATTTCTTTATTTTATTAATTTTGGATCCAGAAGAAGTAGTCTTTCTTTGGTCCATATATTATTTGATTCATATATAGTATATGAATACCCTCTATACATATGAAATAATATCTACCTGAAATCAAATGAGTTGATTTGTATTTTGTATTCTATCTATGTTCTATATATTAAATCTGTTCTTTGGAAAGATCGAACACACGATGCTCCTATTTTTTTATTTCGCCATGAGTCGTATGCTTGCGACAATAACGACAAAATTTTTTGAATTCTAATTGTCCAGGTGTATTGTGGCGATTCTTTTGAGTACTATATCTAGAAATCCCCGTCGATTCCTTATTGGCACCTTTTCGAACACAACTGATACATTCCAAAATAAGTCTGATTCTAACATCTTTCCCCTTGGCCATGAACCTCCTTTCTTTTTTGGATTGACTTAACTTAATTCTTCTACTTATTCTTTTATTCTTCTATTTTGAATCCGAAGAAGAAGAATAAAATCCATTAGAATAAAAAATTTTGGAAATTCTTAAATTAAGTAATAAAAAATGGAGAAATAATTAAAGAATACAATCCTTGTCGAATTAGCAAGGATTTTGCTTCGAAATCCTTTCATTTAAGTAGCCAGCCCAGCCTCTTTCTATGCTCTGATTTCTGAGGCCTGACTTAGCTTGGATACCGCTTTTAATTGAATTTCTGTTTTCCAAAATGGGATTTACCGAATTTTTCATGACTCTGAGGTTCAACCCAATCCATCTTTTCTTTCTTTTTCCTTCCTATACTAAAAAAAAAAGGATTGAAAAAGGGAAAATTTTCGTCATGTCACGAAGAATTCCTCGCATAGCAATAACTAGAATTAAAAAAAAGGGAATGACAAAGCATCTGGGAATAAACGATTAATTTCTATCAATAAACCTGCTAAAGCCCCAAACCATAGAGTACTTAGCACGGGTGCTACAGAGAGATATGTTTTTATATCCCGCATTGAAAATCCTCCTTCCTTATTGGAATACATATATGATCAGATACTCTTGCCCAAGATCTTTTGTATTTCTTTTGTTTATGCGAAATTCCTAACTAAAAAAACAAAATCAATATTCTATATAGAATGAACCGTATAGACGAGATTTTCCTATCCCTAAAAAAGAAAAAGATGACCTCTTCTTCCTATACATTACCAAGGAATAGTAATCTTTCTTTTATAGGTGAAATTAGATTCGATTTTAGATGTATACCATTCCTTGACTTGATTATATGAGACCAAAAAGAAGAAATGACAAGAAGGTTCTATATAGATAGAGAAAGAGAAGAAAATTACGATGTGGAAAACAAGACAGGAATTGTGTACAATGCCATTGTACAACAATTTGGAAAAGGGATGTAGCGCAGCTTGGTAGCGCGTTTGTTTTGGGTACAAAATGTCACAGGTTCAAATCCTGTCATCCCTACCTATTACTTCTTTCTTCTTTATGGGCAGTAGCGAGGAGATCAATTAAAGTGGGTATAACTTGAATTTGTGGATACTATACGTACGTGAGACACGTTAGGAGTAGAAAAGGGTTTTCTTTTTGAATGAAAGCGCTCTTAGTTCAGTTCGGTAGAACGCGGGTCTCCAAAACCCGATGTCGTAGGTTCAAATCCTACAGAGCGTGATTCCATCTATCTTATGTCGAAGCAGAGTAAAATAACTTAACAAAACAAAGTTGAATTGCAACTCCAATTTGACCTCCTCTCTGGTCTGGAGGAGGTCAATCAAAAAAGAAATATTACTCAATCAAAGATCCAACTGATCCCCACGCCTGTATTGCAAATACGCAGTCACGAATAATCCCGCTAAAGTAATAGGAATTAGGCCTAAGACGATTCCAAATAGAAAAACTTCAATCATTTCGATTTGTTCGAGGGGATAAAAAAAAAGAGGTACGATCTATCCCTAAATAGTAGTCTAAATTATCCACGAATCTCAATGACCAAGAAAAGAATTGGTAATTAGTGTGGAAAAGAGTCGTAGAATACCAGGAATCCAAAAGAAAGATTTTTCTTTTCTGACTTATTCATTCAATTCATTTCAAATAAGACGTATCTTGTTCAAACCAATAAATAGAGCTGGGGTTATAGTTAAAGCAGCCAGTAGAAAACCGAAATAACTAGTTATAGTAAGCATGAAAGGGTTAAATTCCATTTATTTTTTTACTACACTACATATGTTGGTAAAGCACTTACCTAAGTTATGGAAAATTCAGAATTCATCGGTTATTTTAGATAATACTAAAAAACAAGATCGAGTGAGATACAGAAGTGTAAAAGAGAATCGATTCATCAGATGCGACATGAGTCCCTAATTCCGAATCAAGAGATTTGTTGTGGAATCTGTCAGTTGAGTAAAGTAATAATATTAAGAACTAGATCATCTAACCCCATTGAAAAATGAAATTGGATTTTCGGGAGAATTTTGGAATAAAAGATAAATAAAGAATTGAAACGGTCGAATATTCCCCTATTCCTTCTTATTTTAACTGATTGTATTCCATATGGAATAAGAGGAGAAGAAAAGCATTCCACGACCCCCCGAGGGGCCCCTTAAAAAAAGGAAAGCTCCTCCTTGAATTTACTTTATTTTTATTCCTTTTTCGAACCCCCAACCAAAGTTGATTCGAAGACGAGTCACTTCAATTATCCTTTTAAGTTTTATCTTCTGTCTTTCCCTATTTCATCTCGTAAAGTTCCACTCTTGCAGTTTAGTCAAGAAAGTTAGACCTAATCCAACAAATAAGGCAAGGATTGGTTACGAATCTTGATTCTTCAAAGAATGTTTTCTTTCTTTCATAACAGATTATCTACTATTCGATTTTCTATTTATTAGATATTATGCTAACCAATTAAATTCCTTAAAGGGAAAGGTTGGATTGGATTCTAAGAAAACTTTTAAC